AAATATCATTCTAAGGGGTGAACAGGAATATAGAAAAAGATGTGGCTAGAGGGGTGAGAGAAAGAGAGAAAAAAAAAAAATACCGATGATATAGAATTCCAATATGTAAGGTCTATGAGGCATCTCATAAAAGACAATGTAATAAAGCATAAATACTGATTCATAACATAAGTAAATGATAGATATAGAACAAAAAAACCAAGAGCCTCGAGCCAATAAAGACTGAGAAAATTGACTCAAGAATAAATTTCATTTAAAAGCTCCGTTGTAGAATAAGACCTAACCATTAAACAAGAAGCGATGGGAACGATGGAACCCGTGAATGCAGAAGATTTTATTGAAACAAAATTATAACGATTCAGTGGTCAGGATGGCGGAAGGAACCGGGAAAAGGTTAATGTATTCGGATCTGAGAAGTAATGAACTAACCTTACAACTGAAATAGATTATATATTTAGAGTAAATATTCGCCCGCGAAAACATTATTTTTTGTATTGCTAAATTTTGGATTTTGGTTAATACAATACGATAAAATGAAAAAAAAAAAAGAATATTTTCGATAAAACTAAATAGAAATATATGTTTAATAGGTTGAGGTATATATCCAAAATATCCAAACACGATATACAACTTAAATATTTTGAATCCTTTTATTCGCGAGGAGCTGGATGAGATGAAACTCTCATGTCCGGTTCTGTAGTAGAGGTGGAATTTAATTGAGAAACAACCATCAACTATAACCCCAAAAGAACCAGATTCCGTAAACAACATAGAGGACGAATGAGGGGTATGTCTTATCGAGGTAATCATATTAGTTTCGGTAAATATGCTCTTCAAGCCCTTGAACCCGCGTGGATCACATCTAGACAAATAGAAGCGGGACGCCGGGCAATGACACGAAATGCGCGTCGTGGTGGAAAGATATGGGTACGTATATTTCCCGACAAACCGGTTACAGTAAGACCCACAGAAACACGTATGGGTTCAGGTAAAGGCTCTCCTGAATATTGGGTAGCTGTTGTTAAACCAGGCAGAATACTTTATGAAATGGGCGGGGTCGCCGAAAATATAGCCCGAAAGGCAATTGCAATCGCAGCGTCCAAAATGCCTATCAAAACTCAATTTATTATTTTGGGATAAGAATGTAGAACCAAAGAAAATAAATACGGGGAATGAAAAGTGCAAGCTTTCCTTTTTTTTTTTTGACAAATAATATTTCTTTCTTTTTCTTATCCCTTTGCATTGAAAGAACAAAAAAAAAAAAAAATGATTCAACCCCAGACCTATTTGAATGTAGCAGATAACAGTGGGGCTCGAGAATTGATGTGTATTCGAATCATAGGAGCTAGTAATCGCCGATATGCTTATATTGGTGACATTATTGTTGCTGTGATTAAAGAAGCCGTACCAAATATGCCCCTAGAAAGATCCGAAGTGGTCAGAGCTGTAATTGTACGTACTTGTAAAGAACTTAAACGTGACAACGGTATGCTAATACGATATGATGACAATGCCGCAGTTGTCATTGATCAAGAAGGAAATCCTAAAGGAACTCGCGTTTTTGGTGCGATCGCCCGGGAATTGAGACATTTAAATTTTACTAAAATAGTTTCATTGGCGCCCGAGGTATTATAATAGTTTAAAAATCTAAGATGAGACTCTGATAAAGGTATAGTAGGATAGGATATTTGAAAGGAACGGATTCAAATTAATTTAGTAGATTATATTTCACGCATATACCTTAAATTTAATAATATAATTTTTATTCATAAAGAAATTAAGTAAAAATAAAAAACATGTTGATTATATCAAAATTTGGGGGCAATAAGAATTTTAGTCCATCATGAGTAGGGACACTATTGCTGACATACTGACCTCTATACGCAATGCTGATATGGATAGCAAAAGAGTAGTTCGAATAGGATCTACTAATCTAACAGAAAACATTGTTAAAATCCTTTTACGAGAGGGGTTTATCGAAAATGTAAGAAAACATCGAGAAAGCGACAAATATTTTTTGGTTTCAACCCTGCGACATAGAAGAAATAGAAAGGGACCCTATAGAAATCTTTTAAATTTAAAGAGGATAAGCCGGCCTGGCCTACGAATATATACTAACTATCAAAGAATTCCTAGAATTTTAGGAGGAATGGGGGTCGTAATTCTTTCTACTTCTCAAGGTATAATGACAGATCGAGAGGCTCGACTAAAAGGAATAGGCGGAGAAATTTTATGTTATATATGGTAATCCTTTTTATATCCGCATTGTATCCGAAACTTGCTATTTGTTAAAAAACTAAAAAAAAGGGCGGAGTATATAATCGTGTTCCTACTACATTAGTTAATACTTTAAGGAGATTTTACCTAGAATGTAAAGAACTAAAATGGATTCATGGGGGTTTAATTACTGAATCGCTTACCAATGTTCTGGGTTCATTTAGATAATGAGGGTCTTATTCTAGGTTATGTTTCAAGAAAGATCCAAATTTCAAGAAACTCA